ATTGATGCCGATTTCTTTTTGGGTAACCTAGTGTATTCATATCTCAATTCGAAGTTCCTACAGGTAGCTACTTTATGTTTTACTAAGAGACATCCCAGTATTGCTATTTAGTCATTCGGAGGTCTCTTTTATTTTTTATTAGTTTTAATAGCAGAAAAGAAATATATTCTCTATTTTATCTGTATATCGTTTATCCCTACGAAATACCAGATGAAATAGAACGATTTTAGAAGGGATATAATGAAATTTTGTGATTGGTTCTTCCCATAGAAATGATCCTTTTATTTGACTGATAGAGACAACAATCAATTAATTATAACAAATATATGATTATAACAAATAGAAAAAAAATCCGAAACTAAATAATATTCTATTTAGTTATAATAATAAAAAAAATAATAAAAAAGTGTTCTTATTCGAAACGCCTTGTAATCTTCAACCAATTCTGCGCTTCAATATAATTACCAGGAGTAAGCGCTAGAGCTTGTTTCCAATATTCGGCAGCTTGGTCGAACCAAGCCTCCGCAATTTCTGAATCTCCTTGCCGAATGGCTTGTTCTCCCCGGTCGGAATAGGCGGATAAATTCCTTCCCTTAGAACCGTACTTGAGAGTTTCCGACCTCATACGGCTCAGCAGTCAAGTTCTTTTGGTGTCCCTTTATCAAATTGAATGGGATTTTTCATGGATTTATCCCATTTTTTCTAGAGTTAACCAAAAGAAAGAGGTTATGAGTTTCAAACTTGAATTTTGCTTACTAATTTAGTTAATAATTTAATCAGTTTTCTCTTTTCTCCCACCTTCATAAAGTATAGGCATTTCCACTATCATTAGAGTTTTATAAAAAGGTAACTATCTCGGTTTCATATATAAATTTATATAGAATCCTTGAAAAAGACTTTCCTTTATAATTTAAAAAATTATAAGAAGGAAAAGGCTTACTATCTTTGGGATCTGATGCTACACCGCTGCTCAATACCTTAGGGGATCCACTCTATTACATAAGTTGATTCCTAACTTTTATGTCATATCATGACATAAATAAGCAGTTCTTATTGTATCGGCCCAAAACCTCGCGAATTGATCTTTACGGTGCTTCCTCTATCAATTAGATCCTTTATCCATAGAATAAAGTATCTAGGCATACCTATTTCTTCAGATTCATTTTTCAAATTCTATGAAGTTTATTTCTTTGCTACAGCTGATAAAAATCGTTGTTTTAGACGATACATATGTAGAAAACCTATTTTTTTCGAGTATTTATTAACAGATTCGCTCTTTTTTTCTTTTCGCTTTTTATTTCTATAGTGGAGATAGTCGCACGTAATGACAGATCACGGCCATATTATTAAAAGCTTGTGGTAAGAATGGATTTCGCTCTAGGGCACGAAAATAATATTCCAAAGCTTTCGTATGTTCTCCGTTTCTTGTGTGGATAAGGCCTATGTTATAGAGTATATAACTTCGATCATAGGGATCAATTTCTAGTCGCATAGCTTCATAATAATTCTGTAAAGCTTCTGCATAATTTCCTTCGGATTGAGCCGACATCCGTTACGGTCGTCATTCGATTCAACGAATCTCCGTTTCAGAACCGTACATGAGATTTTCATCTCATACGGCTCCTCCTTTATGTACATAATAAAAATAATACATGGAATCAAAAAAATGGAAATATCCTCATTATAAACTGAGCGGGGCTGGTGTTTTTACAAGAAATCTCTAGCCAACCTTCTTGGAAAAGATCTTTCCTTAACATCAAGTATGTTAGTACTAGATAAAAAAAGGGTGACTCCAGCAATTTCTTTGTCTTAACCGCCTCTTAATTTTCAGGAATTAGTCACTTCAACAGTCTTCGATGATTATACGGGTATCCAAAACACGAACGAGATGGATGTTTGTTGTCCCAACCATTCTTGTTAGCCCCGATCTTAATAAGGAAAGGGATAATTTATAACAAAGTTTTCGTGTTGTTGATTCCTAGTAGTAGTGCCTCTTCCTCTATGCCTCCTATTGGTACTAGGGGAGTAGGTTTGACCTAACCCATAGGTCTTAACCTTTCGCTCAATACTCTAGAATCGACGATTGAAGCATTTGAGGCTGCATTAATCGGGGATACACGACAGAAGGGCTTGTTTTATTTACAAAACTTCACCTTCAACAAGCGTAGATTTTTTTTACTAATTTTTTTCTTTCTATCCCAAATAATAATAATGCGTCTTTCTCCTAAGACTAAGAAAATAAAAGATATAAATAACTAAAATAAATAACTAAATTCAATAAAAAAAATAATAATCAAATCGCACCATCTCGATAATAGGCGAATGCCTCTTTCTCGCCCGAAGTTGTCGGAATTATTCGTAATAAGATATTGGCTACAATTGAAAAGGTCTTATCAATAAAATTTCCATTTATTCGAGATCTAGACATAGGCAGAAATTCATTCTATACTTTCTTTTAATTACCTTTCGTGAAAAAATAAAAAATCCCACAAACAAAGGCATTTTACAGTACGAAATAACATAAAAACAGACTCATTAAAATGAAACGTTTACTCAAATTAATTCCTTTTGACAGGAATCAATAAAAACTAAGAAATATTTGAAGCCGATTAGATTTCATCCAAATGAAAATAGAAAAACCGCCCGTTTTGTATTGTGTGTATAACGGTATACGCTAGACAATTAAATCTAAAAATTCTTGGGGCCTTTCATGAATTTCGAATAAATCTATGGGGTAAGGGTTTCTTGTTGAAAGATCTAAAATTGTATAAAATTGGAAAGGAATTTGAGAATTTTTATGAAAATAGAATAATAGTTTAAACTAAATAGAATCATGATCTAAAGGTAGCCATTAAACATAGTATAAAAAACTAGATCAATCGGTGCATTCGTTTCCAATTTAGTGATTTAATCCGATATAAATATTCGAAAAAAGGTCGGGAATGCCGTTTTCGTAAACATGAATAGATACCTTTATTTATTGTTTTGAACAGTTTTTCACAAAAAAATTATCCCCCCAACCCCGAATAAAGGTTTGGCAAAGTTTTTCTCTTTTTATAGTAAAAATGGAGTGTATACACCTATCCAATAATAAAATAAGAATGAATCACTATTTACTCGATTTATAAACCATAATCATTATGTAGGAGAGATGGCCGAGTGGTTCAAGGCGTAGCATTGGAACTGCTATGTAGGCTTTTGTTTACCGAGGGTTCGAATCCCTCTCTTTCCGTATCCTTCACCCAATTCACCGATGTTATTGACCGCAATATATCAAATCAAATAACAATGGACGCCATTATTCCAACAGTTAGACCTTTCTTTGATATGGATTCTCGAGTCCTAATCCAAATTTCTGTGGTATGGAAAATACTGGAAAGTAATGGACAAGGAATGAAAATCCCCCTAGTTAGGTTTAAGTCTGACGAGAATAATATTCGACAACAAGCAATTCATTTATTTTCAAACCGACCCATTTACTATCTATTATTTGATTGACCGATCCTTGATATTGGAATGGGTGAAGAGTCAAATGTTTTGGCAATTCCTCACGGACAGATGAATCAAGATAATTTTGAACCAGAGACTTAGATTTTTTTTGTTCATCTCTCACTGTAATAATATCTCGGGGTTTGCAGCGATAACTTGGTATATCTACCATACGATTATTAACTAAAATATGTCTATGGTTAACCAATTGGCGGGCTTGAGGAATAGTCGAAGCCATACCTAATCTAAAAAGGATGTTATCTAACCGCATTTCAAGTAATTGTAGTAAAACCTGACCTGTTGACCCTTTTGCTTTTCCGGCGATACGGACGTATTTAAGTAATTGTTCTTCTGTAAGACCATAATGAAAGCGCAATTTTTGTTTTTCTTCTAAACGAATACGATATTGAGATTTTTTACCGGGGCGTAATTGGTTTCGAAGATCGCTGACAGCTTTAGGCTTTTTACTAGTTAGTCCCGGTAAAGCCCCCAGACGACGTATTTTTTTGAAACGAGGCCCTCTGTAACGCGACATAAAGACTCCTTATAAAATTTCATAAACCTATATGTAATTCGAAAGAATAATTGGATGAATTGTAATCAATATCCCGGCCTTAACTTAATATTCTATATTATTATCTATATATAATATAGAATTTATAAAATCTATAAAAATAAAAAATGAAAGTTCTTTTGTTAATTGATTTGGTCTACATAAATCGAACTCCTCCTATTCTATTATTTTAAATAATTGGAAGTCCTTATGAGCTAATAGATGAAGATGAGTACCTTTTTTTAAAAGGGGAATAAGCCTTTTCAATTTCTTTGATTTCACATTACCAACTATGTAAAGTAAAAACTATGTAAAAAAGAAAAATCAAACATATGGAGAAAAGCCAGCTATCGGAGTCGAACCGATGACCATCGCATTACAAATGCGATGCTCTAACCTCTGAGCTAAGCGGGCTCGCATAACATAATTGGAACACACATAGGACTTTAGTAAACTACTGGGATCTTAGCTATTAACTGTTCATTCTTAACTCTTCTAATATTTAGATAGTAAGTTTTTTTTTATTCAAATGACATTTGAAATTCAAACTTCTTTTTTTTTCCTAGTTGATTTTCCTAAGTATAACTTATTAAATTCTAATTTTCTTAATAGAATAATTGAATATTAATACATAATAATAAAGATAAGAGCTAATACGAAAACAAAAGAATAAAGAATCGACCGTTCAAGTATTCAAAATTGCATGCCAAAAATGCTATAAATAGGCAAATATATGTCTAAGTATAATATAGGTGTAATAATACTATCTTATATAAAATACTATTATATGTATAATATAATCTATAAGATAGTATTATATATACTATATATATGTGGTATGTATCCATCTATTTTGAATTATGGATACAGACAGAATAGAATCTTTTCTTATTGAACCAAATATGAGGTTCCAAGAGAGATGAAAGAAGATAGACAAGAAAACAAAATAGAAGGAAAC